CTGGTGGATGGGTAATTTCGGGAATGGCTATTTATGATACTATGCAATTTGTGCGACCCGATGTACAGACAATATGCATGGGATTGGCCGCTTCAATAGCATCCTTTATCCTAGTCGGAGGAGCAATTACCAAACGTATAGCATTCCCTCACGCTTGGCGCCAATGAGTTTTTTTATTTTCGAGAAAAAAATACTATGCCTTCGCCATCGAAAATATGAATTAGTTAAGTAATAATAGCATGGCACTTCGAATTCGATATGAAATTTTTTAGATTAAAAAAAATTAGATTATATATTGAAAGAGTAGTATGAGATAAGGAAGGGGGTATTTCAAATGATATCTTACCTAATTCGGGCACATCTCAGCGTCACAAACTTTGTTTTCACACCGGAAGCTTATTTAAAAAAATGAAAAAAAAAGACACTTTGGGATTGCTGAATCATAGACGAATCAAAAAAAGGATATATAAAGCAACGGAACCATCATAGTATTTTTTTAACTCCTACAAAAAAAGAAGGATGGTAATTGGATGATTTCTGGATCTGTGTATAATACAATCTATATTTAGTTTTCTTTCGTCAAAAGGAAAGGTAAAAAAAGTAAATTCCATTGTGGAGCCGTATGCAATGCACAAAAAAAAGCCTGTACGGTTATTCAATTTTCTCTTTTTTTTTGTTATCTCGCCTCATTCTGCGAAATAGAAGAACATTTTCTATTATATTTTATATTATATAATCAGGGTAATGATTCATCAACCCGCTAGTTCGTTTTATGAGGCCCAAACGGGAGAATTTATCTTGGAAGCGGAAGAACTACTAAAACTTCGCGAAACCATCACAAGGGTTTATGTACAAAGAACGGGCAAACCTATATGGGTTGTATCCGAAGACATGGAAAGGGATGTTTTTATGTCAGCAACAGAAGCCCAAGCTCATGGAATTGTTGATCTTGTAGCGGTTCAATAAAAAATAGGAGCGATTTCATGCAAATCCACAATTTCTAATTTTCGATCTTTTTAGATTAAAGGTTTAGTTTCATATTCTCTTCAATATAAAAAAAATATATTGAAGAGAATCTTGAAGAGAAGTAATTCTTAATTAGCCGGTTAGAACTAATCTAAACCAGCCCATTATTTATATGATTCCGTATGCCAACTATTAAACAACTTATTAGAAATACAAGACAGCCAATCCGAAATGTCACGAAATCCCCAGCGCTTCGGGGATGCCCTCAGCGACGAGGAACATGTACTCGGGTGTATGTGCGACTCGTTTAGATCATAGACTGAGACACAAAAAGGAAATTCTTTTTGAAATATCAAGGATCAGTACCTGTGAATAAAATAGAATGGAGGAACTCGATTTATTATTTAAAAAAGATAGATTGTTCATATCTTCTATTGTGTCTGAAACTTATGGTTTACATTGGTGCAAATCCAATCAACTCCATTTTTTAGAAAACCCCCAATGATAACAAATGGTTATCCATTAAGCGGGGGAAATTCCATTTTTTATTAAAAAGATTCTACTCTTGAAAGAAAAGAACGGACTAACAGGGTAAACGACCAAATTTATTTTACAAATGAAATACCGTTACTGTATAAAGTGGATCTTATTGTGAAAGACCTAATTACTGGAATATTGATGGGGGTAGAGCCAAAGAATGTGAATTGTACAAGTTACCAATAGTATTGATTAATTAAAAGAAGGAGCTCCGGTGTATAGAGAGGACCTCACCGTTTTAGAAGTAACCATAGAAACGATGGAACCCACTATTTATCCATTTCTATTTACTACTTTTTGTAGTTATTCTATTTTTTTTATATCAAGACAATTTATCCTTTCAAAGCAAAGGAAAAGACCTAGCAAAAAATAGTGGTGGGGAAGGTTAGAGTAGCAAAAGCCATTGGAATTTTTTTTTATACATTGGAATAATTCGTTTGGTTATTAATAGACTAGTAAAGGGGAAAAGAATAACTAAAAAAAGAATTAGTTATTCATCAAAGTTTGATTTATTCAATGACTAGAATTAAACGCGGATATATAGCTCGGAGGCGTAGAACAAAACTTCGTTTATTTGCATCAAGCTTTCGAGGGGCTCATTCACGACTTACACGAACTATGACTCAACAGAGAATAAGAGCTTTAGTTTCGGCTCATCGGGATAGGGGTAAAAGAAAAAGAGATTTTCGCCGTTTATGGATCACTCGAATAAATGCCGTAATTCACGAAATGGGGGTATTCTATAGTTATAACCGATTCATACACAATCTGTACAAAAAGCAATTACTTCTTAATCGGAAAATACTTGCACAAATAGCTCTATTAAATAGGAGTTGTCTTTATACGATTTCGAACGAGATAAAAGAATAAGGGGATTGGCAAAAATCCACTAAAATATTTTAAATAGAGTTCTAAGGAGAATGAGCTCGGGGAAGGTAGAATAGAAATTAGTATTATAAAAAAGTCGTCAAAACAAAACGAGAGTATATAGTCGCTAAAAAAAGAGTTATTCTTTTTCTTTTCGACGATTCTTTTCTTTTTTTGTTTTGTTTTTATGACAGACACAGACATAACAATCAAATTTTGATTCTTGATTGGAGTTTTCAAACAAAATGTTAATCTCTTTTTTAATTGCTTCAGATTGGAATTGTTATTCAATTTGAAGAAGAAGTCTATTTTTTTCTGGTTCTAAGGCTAGTAGTTCTAGGGGTCGACTCACTTCTTTCAAATTGTTTTTGATTATTAAGAAAAGGTAACAAAGATAAAATACGAGCTTGTTTTATAGCAATAGTGATTAATCGTTGTTGTTTTAAAGTAACTCTATTCACCCGTCTAGATAATATTTTTCCTTGTTCACTAATAAATCGACTAATTAAACTCATGTTTCTATAATCAATTCGATCCCCCGATTGGATCGGGGGCAAACGCCTACGAAAAGATCGCTTGGATTTAGTAAAAAGTCGCTTAGATTTATTCATAATTTTTTATTCCTTATCTCTAAAATCCTAATCTCTAAAATCGTATTTTGATCCGATCAAAATAAAAACGATTTCTATATTTATATTTCTATATTAGGTATATAGGATAGAGTTTCTATATAGAATTAAGAATATAGGATTATATTTCTTTCTATTGATTTATTTGTTTATATTTATATATATGTAATAATATATAGATACTAGCATTATTCCTGTTCTTAAAATAAAAAAGAAATTGACATACAAGCACTCAATTTGATCTATTTCTTGATTTCCCCGTGAATTGTATGTTTATAACAATAGGGGCAGAATTTTCTCAATTCCAATCGACTAGGGGTGTTATGCCGATTCTTTTGAGTAATATATCTGGAAATTCCCGAGGATTCTTTCTTAATATCATTTCGAACACAACTGGTACATTCCAAAATAATTGTTACTCGAACATCTTTACCCTTGGCCATGAAACCTCCTTTGGATTTATGATTCACCCGAATCTTCTATTTGATTTTTAGGATCCAGAAAGAACAAGAACCAAAAAATAGAAGCTGTTAACTAAAAAAAATTAGGAAATATTTCGTTGCAATTAATATTAATTAGTAATAAAAAAAATAATAAGCAATATAATGATTTTGTGAAAACTTGATTTAAAGTCTTTGTTCTTTAGTACAGTATTTTTTTTAGTATCTCAGCGCATACTCTTTCCCTAGAAACACTTTTTTTTTGTTCTATTACTATCTATTACTAATTTAATTGGATCCTGAACCCTCATTTTTATGACCTTTCGCCCCCCCACCTTTTTCTAAATTTTTTTTTAGAAAAAAAAAGGTGGGGGTTAGTCCCCGATCGTTTATTGTATCTCTAAAATTTTGCACCCCTTTCTAATGTTAATAACTAGAATGAAAAAAAGGGAAATGTTAATGCATCTGGAAATAACCGATTAATCTCTATTAATAAACCTGCTAACGAACCGAACCATAGAGTACTTAGTACTGGTGCTACGGAAAGATATGTTTTTAGATCTCGCATTTGAAATCCTCCTTCTTTCTTCTTTATTTTTTATTTATTGTATTACATTATATATAGTAATATATATAACTACAGATGTACATGTAGTTAAGAAGTTATTGTATTTGTATACGTAACTTCCGCCCCCCCCAATTAGAATTGAAATATTGTCTACTAGAACGATCTTATAGATTCCATTTAAAAATGGAAACGCCTTTTTATGTAAGTAAAATTGAAATAGAGAGAATTTTCGTAAAAAAAAGTAATTTTTTGAATTATATGTTTGTTATCTGATATGATAAAAAAAGAAGAAATGAATTTGATATACAAAAAAAGAAGAAGGATGTGGAAAACAAGACAGGAATTCTCTACAATGACACTGTAAACCAATTGAAAGGGATGTAGCGCAGCTTGGTAGCGCGTTTGTTTTGGGTACAAAATGTCACGGGTTCAAATCCTGTCATCCCTACCTATTACTGCTCAGAAGAGCAGTAACGAGGGATCTTTTTTAGATCTATCTTTTTTTAATAAAATTGGACATACATAAAATTCTGAAATTTATGATATACTATGATATAGTATATACGTACAAAATCGACTCGGGTTAAAGAATGTCCTCTTTCTAGCCTTTTCGTTTTTTATAAAAAACAAGAAAAACGCTCTTAGTTCAGTTCGGTAGAACGTGGGTCTCCAAAACCCAATGTCGTAGGTTCAAATCCTACAGAGCGTGATTTCCCTCTTGTTTATTAGATTGTGTCAAAATTCCGCTGTTCGCAAATCATTGAGTAGCAATCTGAATTAGACCTCCCGCATATGAAAACACGAAGGAGGTCAGTCAAAAAAAAAAGAGATGTTAATTAATCAAAAGTCCAACTGATCACCACGTCTGTATTGTAAATAAGCAGTTACGAATAATCCAGCCAAAGTAATAGGAATTAGACCTAAGACGATTCCAAATAAAAAAACTTCAATCATTTCAATTTTATTTTGTTTTCATTTTTGAAAGGGAGAAAA